AGCTTTTTTTCTTTTAGTGTTTTTCTCGCTTTTCGATCCTATTTTTTTTATACATTCTTTTTTTTTTTGACACGTCAGCTAGTTACAAAATCAAATCGTATTGAGAGCCTCGACTCGTGTCCGAGCTCGTCTGAGAGCTAGATTTGCCTCAATTGTTTGTCTCTTGCCTTCAGCTTTTCTCAAGTTAGCTTCTGCTATTTCAAGAGTTTGCTGAGCTTCTTGTGGATCAATGTCACTATTCTTCTCTGCATCATTTACTAAAATAGTGATTTCATTATTGCCTATTCTAGCAAAACCGCCCATCAGAGCCATCGTTAACCATTGGTTATTAAGGCGTATTTTCAAAATACCTATATCAACAGCTGTGGCAATTGGCGCGTGATTTGGTAATACGCCAATTTGTCCACTATTAGTAGATAAAATGATTTCTTTTACTTCTGAATCCCAAACAATTCGATTCGGAGTCAGTACACAAAGATTTAAGGTCATTTCTTCAATTTACTCTCCATTTCTAAGTTTGTAGCCTTCGCAGTAGCTTCGTCGATGTTACCCACTAAGTAAAAGGCCTGTTCAGGAAGAGAATCAAATTCTCCGGAAAGGATCAATTTAAACCCTCTAATTGTTTCCGCTAGACCAACATATTTTCCCGGTGAACCTGTAAATACTTCGGCTACGAAAAAGGGTTGTGATAAGAAACGCTCAATTTTTCGTGCTCTTGCTACGGTTAAGCGATCCTCTTCGGATAATTCGTCCAACCCCAGGATAGCTATAATGTCCTGAAGCTCCTTGTAACGTTGTAAAGTTTGCTTGACTTGTTGCGCAGTTTCATAATGTTCCTCGCCAACAATTCGAGGTTGTAGCATAGTTGACGTTGAATCTAAAGGATCTACCGCTGGATAGATACCTTTGGCAGCTAATCCTCTTGATAGTACGGTAGTCGCATCTAAATGTGCAAATGTGGTGGCAGGAGCGGGGTCAGTCAAATCGTCTGCAGGTACATAAACTGCTTGAATAGAGGTTATGGACCCTTTTTTCGTAGAAGTAATTCTTTCTTGTAAAGTACCCATTTCGGTACTAAGGGTGGGTTGATAACCCACAGCAGAAGGCATTCTACCCAATAAAGCGGATACCTCGGATCCCGCTTGTACGAAACGGAAGATATTATCGATAAATAGAAGTACGTCTTGCTCATTAACATCTCGGAAATATTCTGCCATAGTTAAGGCAGTCAGACCAACTCTCATACGAGCTCCCGGCGGTTCATTCATCTGACCGTAGACTAGGGCTACTTTTGATTCCGCAAGATTTTGTTCATTAATGACTCCAGATTCTTTCATTTCCATGTAAAGATCATTTCCTTCACGAGTCCGTTCGCCTACTCCACCAAATACGGATACACCACCATGAGCTTTGGCAATGTTGTTGATCAATTCCATAATTAGTACTGTTTTACCCACGCCAGCCCCACCGAATAGTCCGATTTTTCCCCCACGACGATAAGGGGCCAAAAGATCTACTACTTTAATTCCTGTTTCAAAAATAGATAATTTTGTATCTAATTGTATAAAAGCAGGCGCGGATTTATGGATAGGAGATGTTGTGCGAGTATCGACAGGACCCAAATTATCAACAGGCTCTCCAAGCACGTTGAAAATTCGTCCTAGAGTCGCTCCGCCGACTGGAACACTTAGAGGATTTCCCATATCAACCACGTCCATTCCTCTCTTTAAACCCTCTGTCGCACTCATAGCTACAGCTCTAACTCGATTATTTCCTAATAATTGCTGTACTTCACAAGTCACATTAATTTCTTGACCAAGAGTATCTCGACCCTTAACCACCAGAGCATTGTAAATATTAGGCATCTTACCCGGGGGAAAGGCTACATCCAGTACCGGACCAATGATTTGGGCGATACGTCCCAGATTTTTTTTTTCACGTATCGAAACCTCTGGATCCGAAGTAGTAAGATTTATTCTCATAATAAAAAAAATATGTTAAATTTTGTTGCGAAATTTTTCGAATACAGAAAAAATCTTCGATAGCAAATTCATCGGTTAATTCAATAAAAAATGGGAGTAAGCACTCGGTTTCGTTGGTACCACCCAAGCGAATGTGCAATTCAATTTTTTACTTATTCAATTTCAATGAAAGAATAGTCATGTTCAAGCTCAACTAACCGAAACCTAGTTTAAAAATCAAAAATATATGAATAAAAAAAAGTTTTTGCGGAAATTCTTTGATTTATTTATCATAATAGAATAGGCAAAACTTTTTTTTATCTAGCGAATTCGAAACAGAACTCTATTTATGATTCATTAGTTCGATCTCATTAGCCTTTTTTTTTATTTTCATTTTAGCATATCCGGTTATGCGTCCCATCTATTCATCCCTTTATGAACCCCCCCTTGTTTTTAATTTTCATGGATGAATTCCGCATATTGTCATATCTAGGATTTACATATACAACATATATTACTGTCAAGAGTGATATTATTAT